CATAGGAACTGGAAGTGGAAGAAAAGGTATTATCCACGCATATTGATATGTCTGTTCCATAAAAAAAGTTTTTTTTCTTAATTAATTGTTTCCGATTCACCGGATCTTAGCTCTTTCGAAAAAGTAAATAAAAAATAAAGATATGCACTAACTTATTTAATAATTTATATTTATATTAGTATTTATTCTGAGTCTTTTCAAAATTGTTCAAATATGCAAAACAAGAAGTTACAATTGGTCAAATGATATAACCAAGTGACATATAAAAACGAATACTTATAATAGGAAAGTAGGAAAATAAAAAATATTATTAATATTCATAGAGCAAGGATAAAATTTTAGGCTAAAAAGAGTACTTGATGCTAATATGAATTAGAGGATTAACTAAGGTCGTTGGTCTAATGAAATAAAACCTCTTGATTTTAGTTAGTTTATTTAAACTCATTAACTAATTCATTATGGGATTTATTGTTTTCCATTTCAATCAAAACAATTTATTAGGAATATTTGGAAAGTTTATAAGATTATAGCTCTAAAATGCACTTTTTATCGAGCAAGGATAAAAAATGACTGAGATCCTTTTTTATCAAACTACATACCCTTTAACAGATTTTTTACTAGTCTCATTCGAGTTTTAAAGTTTAGGTGTATTTTTTTTTTTCAAGTTTTACTAAAAAAAGACTCAATTTATTAGGCAAAAGTTTACAAGGTATTTTATTACATGTAAATAAAATATAGAATGACTAAAATAAAGGTATTTTAGGTTCTTTATTTCTTTTGATTTCTATCCCATAGCAGATGAGATATAAACAATGAGAACTAAGAGTTCAAAACCAAAAATTTTTGGTTTTACAAATAGTGTATGGAATCAAAATTTTGTTATTTCGAGTCATTTTTTATTTTCACGGATCTTTGACGTATCTAGATTTCTATGAAGAGAATCTTTTATAAAAAAAAATAGATAATGAATATAAGATAAGAAATAATAATTCGTTTTGAACAACAGATGTCTTTCACATCCAACTATAACAATGACTAACTTCTTCTTTTTTAAATGGCAGTTCCAAAAAAACGTACTTCGATATCAAAAAAGCGTATTCGTAAAAATATTTGGAAAAGGAAAGGATATTGGGCGGCATTAAAAGCTTTGTCATTAGGGAAATCTCTTTCTACCGGGAATTCAAAAAGTTTTTTTGTACGACAAACAAATAAGTCCTAAAATATTGGAATAATTTGGAATGGATTTGACTAAAAAAATTGGATCAGTAATTAATATCATTAATATCTCAGTAATTTGTTAATTTTATATTAAAGTTAATATTTTAATATTAAAGTTAATATAAAATTAACAATTGGCAGTTCCTATTCTAATCAATATGAAATAGACTCTTAATCTTATAAAAAGAAGAAGTATTCTTCTTTCTAAATTATAAAATAAAATAAATATATATAAGATTTTTTATTTGAATTTTTTAGTATATTTTCATTCAGATTTTGGTGGTGGGGAGTCTTATTTTCCCCATCGACCTTTAAAAGAATAAATAATGAAAAAATTTTATATTTATCAGGAAGGGTATATAGAATATTTTTAGTTCAAATTAATTAATTGTTCAAACTAATCCATTCCGTGTTAAAGATTTTTGGATAACTTTCTGACTTCTTAATTTATTATATATACTATATTTAATGTATTTTCCATATATATCCAATTTTCAGCCCAATGAATAATCAATAAAAGAACTTAATTGTTGAGATATTATTATATGTACAAGTGGCAATTTGGAGTAATACAAAATAGACATATTTTAGATTCATTGATAAAATTGAGTTTGTGTTTCAAATTGAATTTATTAAATAAGATAAACCAGAAATAATGACAATAAAAGAAAAAAGTTTTTTAGTCTATCGAAGAATTCTATCGTTGCAAGAGTCGTATTTTAGAATCGGCTAAACTACGTCAAAGCCCTAAAACCAGACACCTTAAAGAAACTACTGAACCTTTAAATTGACTTTTTTGAACTCTTTTTTTTTTTACTAAAAAAAACTTATTTGAGTGAATTGACTTGTTCAATCTCGACGATTGAATATAAATAGGTTATTATGAGTTCGAGCAAGCCGCTATGGTGAAATCGGTAGACACGCTGCTCTTAGGAAGCAGTGCTAGAGCATCTCGGTTCGAGTCCGAGTGGCGGCATGCCATCTTCTAAAAGATATCAAATAGATCCTATAATAAAATTAAATTAAATTCCCAATTTCTATTTCTTAATTAATACGGGGGGATCCCCCGTTTTTTCATTTTTATGATATTTTCAACTTTAGAGCATATATTAACTCATATTTCCTTTTCTATTGTTTCAATTGTAATTACAATTCATTTGATAAGCTTATTGGGCAATCAAATTAGAAAACCATATTATTCCTCAGAAAAGGGGATGATAGCTACTTTTTTATGTCTAACAGGATTGTTAATAACTCGTTGGATTTATTCGGGCCATTTTCC